TTATACATCGATCTATTTTTATATATCATTAATATTCCTAGAATTACTACACAACTCTTTCTTGAATCAACAAACAAATTGATTGAGAAATCCATTTCCAATAATGAAATAAATCAAGAAAAAATTAATAATCAAAAAAAAATTCCCCTTATCTTTATTTCGACTAGAAAAAAGTCAGTTTATAATAATAATATTAGTAAGCAAAATTCACATATTTTTTGTGATTTATCTTACTTGTCACAAGCATATGTATTTTACAAATTATCACAAACCCAAGTTATTAATTTGTCTAAATTTAGATCTGTTCTTCAATATAACACAATGTCTTGTTTCCTTAAGACTAAAATAAAGGACTATTTTAGAACACTCGGAATATTTCATTCAGAATTAAAACATAAGAAATTTCAGAATTATAGAATCAATCAATGGAAAAACTGGTTAAGACAGCATTATCAATACGATTTATCTCAGATTAGATGGTCTAGATTAATGCCAAAAAAATGGCGAACTAGGGTTAATCAAAGTTGTATGACTCAAAATAAAAATAGAAACTTAAACAAATGGAATTCATATGAAAAAGACCAATTAAGTCATTACAAAAAAGAAAATGCTTCGGAACTCTATTCATTATCAAACGAAAAAGAGAATTTTAAAAAATGTTATAGATATGATCTTTTAGCATATAAATCCATTAATTATGAAAATAAAAGTGACTCATTTATTTCTAGATTACCCTTTCAAGTAAAGAAGAACTTCGAAATTTCGTATAATTCCAACCCGTCCAAACACAACGTTGTTGATATGCCCGACAATCTTCATATCAATAATTATCTAAGAAAAGGCAATATTCTAGATCTAGATATAGAAAGAAATCTCGATAGAAAATATTTTGATTGGAAAATTCTCCATTTTTCTCTTAGACAAAAAGGAGATATTGAGGCCTGGGTTAAGATCAATACCAACAGTAATCTAAATATTCAAATTGGTAGTAATAATTATCAAATAATTGATAATTCTCAAATAATTGAGAAAAAAGAGGTTTTTTATCTTACAACTCATCAAAATCCAGAAAAAACTCAAAAAAATTCGAAAAAAGTCTTTTTTGATTGGATGGGAATGAATGAAAAAATATTTAATCGTCCCATATTGAATCTGGAATTTTGGTTTTTCCCAGAATTTTTACTACTTTCTAATGTCTATAAAATAAAACCGTGGATTATACCAAGCAAATTCCTTCTTTTAAATTGGAATACAAATGAAAATGTTAGTCAAAATAAAAACCAAAAACAAAACTTTTTTATACCATCAAAAAAAAAGAATCGAATTCAAAAAGCAAAAGAACCCGCAAGTCAAAGAGAGCATGGATCAGGTATAGAAAACAAAGAAAATCTGGGCCCTGTTTCCTCAAAACATCAAAACGATCTTGAAAAAGATTACGTGGAATCAGACACAAAAAAGGGTAAAAATAAAAAACAATACAAAAACAAGACGGAAGCAGAACTAGATTTGTTCTTGCAACGTTATTTGCTTTTTCAATTGAAATGGAGGGATGATTTGAATCAAACAATTCTCGAAAATATCAGGGTATATTGTCTCCTGCTTCGACTGACAAATCCAAACAAAATTACTATATCGTCAATTCAAAGGAGAGAAATGCGTTTGGATATAATGCTGATTCAGCCAAATTTATCTCTTCCAGACTTGCTAAAAAAGGGGGTATTTATTATCGAACCTATTAGGTTCTCTGTAAAAAATAATGGAGAATTTCTTATGTATCAAACCATAGGTATTTCATTGGTTCATAAAAGTAAACACCAAACTAATCAAAGATACCGAGAACAAAGATATGTTGCTAAAAAGAATTTTGACGAATTCATTCTGCAACCTCAAACTCAAAGAATAAATACAGAACAAAATCATTTTGATTTGCTTGTTCCTGAAAATATTTTATGGTCTAGACGTCGTAGAGAATTGAGAATTCGAAGTTTTTTTAATTCTTTGAATTGGAATGGTGTCGATAGAAATTCAGTATTTTGCAACGAAACCAATGTAAAAAACTGGAGTCAATTTTTGGAGGAAAGGAAACCCTTTTATAAAGAGAAAAATGAATTAATTAAATTTAAGTTCTTTCTTTGGCCTAATTATCGATTAGAAGATTTAGCTTGTATGAATCGTTATTGGTTTGATACCAATAATGGTAGCCGTTTCAATATCTTAAGAATACATATGTATCCACGATTGAAAATTAATTGATAGTACTATATACCCTGTCTCGTATAGAGTATCTGAAAACAAACAAATGCACACATGCCTTGTTTTACATCTCATTCGAATCTAATTCGAGTAGACGATACTAAATCAATAAAATAAGGTATCGATTAGATCTAAAAATGAATCAACAGAATCTTTTTCATTTTAGGATTTTAGGTTTCAATTATTCGCTTTTGTGAATGAAAAAAACGTACCTATCACCTTTTTGGATTCCTATCTGAATCAAATTTCCAATTTGATTAATTTATTGGAATTGATAAAATTAGAGGTTCATAAAGAAATTAAGTCTATATACCACGTTCAAATTACTGGCATTATTATTACTGATTAATAAAATTCGAAAAAATCCATATCTGTAAAATAAAGAAAGGGGAAATTCATTTATGGTAAAAAATTCTGTCATTTCAGTTATTTCGCAAGAAGAAAAGAAAGGATCTGTTGAATTTCAAGTATTCAATTTCACCAATAAGATACAGAGACTTACTTCACATTTAGAATTGCACAAAAAAGACTATTTATCTCAGAGAGGTTTGAAGAAAATTTTGGGAAAACGTCAACGACTGCTAGCTTATTTGGCAAAAAAAAATAGAGTACGTTATAAAGAATTAATTAATCAATTGGACATTCGAGAGACAAAAACTCGTTAATTTTATTAAATTAATTTAAATTAATTTGAAGAGTTATTGCATTTTCACTTATATGTTTCGATGAAATTTAAATTTTGATGAACTTCTTTTCACTTTCAGTAATTCATGGAAGAATGAATCGTTAAAAAACTTATGACTGCACCAACTACAAGAAAAGACCTCATGATAGTCAATATGGGGCCTCAGCACCCATCAATGCACGGTGTTCTTCGACTCATCGTTACTCTAGATGGTGAAGATGTTGTCGACTGCGAACCAATATTGGGTTATTTACATAGAGGGATGGAGAAAATTGCGGAAAACCGAACAATTATACAATATTTGCCTTATGTAACACGTTGGGATTATTTAGCTACTATGTTCACAGAAGCAATAACCATAAATGGACCCGAACAATTAGGCAATATTCAAGTACCTAAAAGGGCTAGCTATATCAGAGTCATTATGTTGGAGTTGAGTCGGATAGCTTCTCATTTATTATGGCTCGGTCCTTTTATGGCGGATATTGGTGCGCAAACCCCTTTCTTCTATATTTTTAGAGAAAGAGAATTGATATATGACCTATTCGAAGCGGCCACTGGTATGCGAATGATGCATAATTATTTTCGTATTGGAGGAGTGGCTGCCGATCTACCCTATGGCTGGATAGATAAATGTTTGGATTTTTGTGATTATTTTTTAACAGGGGTTGCTGAGTATCAAAAACTTATTACCCGGAATCCTATTTTTTTAGAACGAGTTGAAGGCGTAGGAATTATTAGAAGAGACGAGGCATTAAATTGGGGTTTATCGGGACCAATGCTACGAGCTTCAGGAATAGAATGGGATCTTCGTAAAGTTGATCATTATGAGTCTTACGACGAATTTGATTGGCAGGTTCAATGGCAACGAGAAGGGGATTCATTAGCTCGTTATTTAGTACGAATCAGTGAAATGACAGAATCCATAAAGATTATTCAACAGGCTCTGGAAGGAATTCCAGGAGGGCCTTACGAAAATTTAGAAATCCGACGTTTTGACAGATTAAAAGATCCTGAATGGAATGATTTTGAATATCGGTTTATTAGTAAAAAACCTTCTCCAACTTTTGAATTGTCGAAACAAGAACTTTATGTGAGAGTTGAAGCCCCAAAAGGAGAATTGGGAATTTTTTTGATAGGAGATCAGAGCGTTTTTCCTTGGAGATGGAAAATTCGCCCACCAGGTTTTATCAATTTGCAAATTCTTCCTCAGTTAGTTAAAAGAATGAAATTGGCTGATATTATGACAATACTAGGTAGCATAGATATCATTATGGGAGAAGTTGATCGTTGAAATGATAATTGATACAACAGAAATAGAGACTATCAATTCTTTTTCCAAATTGGAATCCTTAAAAGAAGTCTATGGGATCATATGGATTCTTGTCCCTATTTTGACTCTTGTATTAGGAATCACAATAGGTGTACTAGTAATTGTTTGGTTAGAAAGAGAAATATCTGCAGGAATACAACAACGTATCGGACCTGAATATGCCGGCCCTTTAGGAATTCTTCAAGCTCTAGCAGATGGGACAAAACTACTTTTGAAAGAGAACCTTATTCCATCTACAGGAGATACTCGTTTATTCAGTATCGGACCATCCATAGCAGTAATATCTATCTTTCTAAGTTATTTAGTAATTCCTTTTGGTGATCACCTTGTTCTAGCCGATCTTAGTATTGGTGTTTTTTTATGGATTGCCATTTCAAGTATTGCTCCCGTTGGACTTCTTATGTCGGGGTATGGATCAAATAATAAATATTCCTTTTTGGGTGGTCTACGGGCAGCTGCTCAATCAATTAGTTATGAAATACCATTAGCTCTATGTGTGTTATCAATATCTCTACGTGTGATTCGGTGAGACCTAAAATTTCTCCAAATTCTTTTCTTTCTAGAAACAAGGATAAAAAGATTTGATTGACTATATATATTTTTCTTCAGCATTTGAGTTGATGAACTAAACCAGATAGTTATATGAGTGAAAGAAAACGGCTTCTAAATTTGCAGTAAAAAAGTTGAGTCTCATTTCCTATGTACAAGAATTAAATGGTGAAAAAAGTAAACATAAGCCATAGAGATTGTTTACCCCAAGATTCGTGAATTGTCATGATAACTTGAAGCGGGTTCAAAAGATCAACTGTATAGAGTTTTTCTTGTCTATTACCATAGATGGATTTCCACAACAGGAGGTTTTTGAAAGCAAAAATGAGTGGATGGTTAGGAAGACCAAGATACACAAAGGATTAATAATTGAGATTATGTAAGTTATCCAAAAGGATATTTCTGTACAGAAAAGGAATTCAAATTGGGGCTTTACGTTCGTAGAAATGGTCAAGAAGTACTCCCCATGATTCTGATCCAGAGTATGTTCCTATCCACTGAGTAAGTAAATAACTATCAAGAACGAAGTAATCTTTTACTTTGGTTAAAGGCCCTTTTTCTGAGAAAGGAGAATAGGAATGAAATAAAATAAATCAAAATAGAAAGAAAAGAATCTAATTGCAAAAGCAAAAAGGAGAGATGTCGTTGTTTTTTTCTTCTTTTTTCTTTTTTTGTTCTTATTCTTTCTTTCCTATAATTTAATTTTGATTTCTATTTAGAGAGATCAAATTTTTGTCATGATTCATGAACTAATCGACTCTCTAATTTTTTTGTAATTGAAAATTCGAGGTTGAAATGTAGATGTGATATTGCTATAAAGCACATTTTTTTTTTATTTAATGATAAGGTTATTAATTAACAAAGCCAAATTAAAATTCTTAAAAGATGAGATAAATTCAGAAGCACTTATTTATTAATTTTAAATATAGCAGACAGAATTCCATTGGTCTAATTTGGGACCTTAGGATAGATTTTGACTCTATCTGACAAACATATCAAGATAAAGAATAGGAAAGGGCCCTTAGATTTATTTGTGACCTCTGAGGAGCCGTATGAGGTGAAAATCTCACGTACGGTTCTGTAATAGCGATGGGCACAGTGATGTTATCATCGACTATGATTATCTAACAGTTCAAGTACAGTTGATATAGTGGAAGCGCAGTCAAAATATGGTTTTTGGGGGTGGAATTTGTGGCGTCAACCCATTGGGTTTATCGTTTTTCTAATTTCGTCTCTCGCCGAGTGTGAAAGATTACCTTTTGATTTACCAGAAGCAGAAGAAGAATTAGTAGCAGGGTATCAAACCGAATATTCAGGTATCAAATTTGGTTTATTTTACATTGCTTCATATCTGAATCTACTAGTTTCTTCATTATTTGTAACAGTTCTTTACTTGGGAGGGTGGAATCTTTCTATTCCGTACATATTTGTTCCTGAGCTATTTGGTATAAATAAAAGGGGTAAAGTCTTTGGAAGACTAATTGGTATCTTTATCACATTAGCCAAAACTTATTTGTTTTTGTTCATTCCTATTGCAACAAGATGGACTTTACCGAGGCTGAGAATGGACCAACTATTAAATCTTGGGTGGAAATTTCTTTTACCGATTTCTCTAGGTAATCTATTATTGACAACCTCGTTCCAACTTCTTTCACTGTAAAAGACCACAATATCCTAGATTCACGACTTGTCTCAAACAAGAGAAAGAAACAAGCATAAAATCTTTTTTATAGATATTCAACATATGCTCCCTATGATAACGGAATTCATAAATTATGGTCAACAAACAATACGAGCCGCCAGATACATCGGCCAAGGTTTCATAATTACCCTGTCCCACGCAAATCGTTTACCTGTAACTATTCAATATCCCTACGAAAAATTGATCACATCGGAACGTTTCCGAGGCCGAATACACTTTGAATTTGATAAATGCATTGCTTGTGAAGTATGTGTGCGTGTATGTCCTATAGATTTACCCGTTGTTGATTGGAAGTTGGAAACTGATATTCGAAAGAAACGATTGCTGAATTACAGTATTGATTTTGGAATCTGTATATTTTGTGGTAATTGTGTTGAGTATTGCCCAACAAATTGTTTATCAATGACCGAAGAATATGAACTTTCTACTTATGATCGTCACGAATTGAATTATAATCAAATCGCTTTGGGTCGCTTACCAATGTCAGTAATTGATGATTACACAATTCGAACAATTTCGAATTTACCTCAAATAAACAATGAATAAACCCTTAATTCGATTCAAAAAAATTACGAATTACGAAGGCTTAGTTCGGATCTAAAACAATGAGATTTTTGCTTGGGCAATTCAAACTAGTGGTTGCTTAATGAGACTCCTAGCTTAATTTAGATTGAAAACAAAACCGATTTCCATATTATATATTATAATAGTAATGGTTTCAAAGTAGATAAATGCTATCAAAAATAGATAGGTTTAAACTACTCTTTCGACGAATAAAGAATGGCTAGTGGTCCAATAAAATAAAAGCATCTACGTCAATTTATACCCATTAGAATTTCATTCAATTAACAATTTCAAAGTATCATAAAAAATGGAAAAACTGCTTTTTCCTGGTCAGATCAATAAAGTCATGAAATTCTTCGTTTTTGATTTTTTTATAAAAAATGGATTTATCTGAACCAATACATGATTTTCTTTTAGTCTTTCTAGGATCGGGTCTTATATTAGGGGGTCTAGGAGTGGTATTACTTCCCAATCCAATTTATTCGGCCTTTTCCTTGGGATTGGTTCTTGTTTGTACATCGTTAGTCTATATTCTATCTAACTCCTATTTTGTAGCTGCTGCGCAGCTACTTATTTACGTAGGAGCTATAAATGTTTTAATCATTTTTGCTGTGATGTTCATGAATGGCTCCGAATATTACAAGGATTTTCATCTTTGGACCGTAGGAGATGGAATTACTTCGATGGTTTGTATAAGTCTTTTTATTTCACTAATTACTACTATTTCAGATACGTCATGGTACGGGATTATTTGGACTACAAGATCAAACCAGATTATAGAGCAAGATTTTCTAAGTAATAGTCAACAAATTGGAATTCATTTATCAACAGATTTTTTTCTCCCATTTGAACTTATTTCAATAATCCTTTTAGTTGCTTTAATAGGTGCAATTGCTGTAGCTCGTCAATAAAAAATTTCTATTAAAACTTGGAATTAAACTAAAATTTTGTTCTGTCTTATCACATTCATTTTACTTCAATTCTATTTGAATTCTAGCTGGATAAATAGAAAGACTTTAAGTCAATCTAGTACCAATATATTTCTTTGTTCCATACTTGTTATATACTAGTCTATTAAATTAGTTGAATTGTTGTTCATATTGAAAGGAGTTGAGATTGATAAGGAGTTGTTTAATGATTCTTGAACATGTACTTGTTTTGAGTGCCTATTTATTTTCTATCGGTATCTATGGATTGATCACAAGTCGAAATATGGTTAGAGCCCTTATGTGTCTTGAACTTATATTGAATGCGGTTAATATAAATTTTGTAACATTTTCTGATTTTTTTGATAATCGTCAATTAAAAGGAGACATTTTCTCAATTTTTGTTATAGCTATTGCAGCCGCTGAAGCAGCCATTGGACTGGCTATTGTTTCATCAATTTACCGTAACAGAAAATCAACTCGTATCAACCAATCAAATTTGTTGAATAATTAATAGTAATCGTTTACATTCTAATATTGAGAAATCTATTTTAATTAGCATGTTTACTATGTAAGGTATGATCTTGTTTGCAAAATAGAAGAAATCAAAGTATTTTGGCCTCTCTCATATCTCATAAACCAATCCAGAAAGGGGTTGATTAGAAAATTATGATAACTCATTGATTCATCTGGTATCTAAATATATAATTTGTTTCTAAGTTTACTAGATCGAAAATTTAGAACATTAAAAAACGTATAGACCCAATGTCACATTCAGTAAAGATTTATGATACGTGTATAGGATGTACTCAATGTGTCCGAGCCTGCCCCACGGATGTATTAGAAATGATACCTTGGGACGGTTGTAAGGCTAAACAAATTGCTTCTGCTCCACGAACAGAGGACTGTGTTGGTTGTAAGAGATGTGAATCCGCCTGTCCAACGGATTTCTTGAGTGTACGAGTTTATTTATGGCATGAAACAACTCGCAGTATGGGTCTAGCTTATTGATACGTTCGAGAAAACTCTACTTGAATCCATTTAATTTTTTTACCGACAAACCTGTGCTCGAAAATCAAAATATTTTGATATTTTGAGCACGGGTTTTTTTGGTCTAAGTGTATCTTGTCTTTACTACGAATTATTTTCCTTGGTTAACAATAATTGTTGTTTTTCCGATATTTGCGGGTTCTTTAATTTTCTTTCTTCCCCATAAAGGAAATAGGGTAATTCGATGGTATACCATATGTATATGTATTTTAGAACTCCTTCTAACAACTTATGCATTTTGTTATCATTTCCAATCGGATGATCCATTAATCCAACTAGTAGAGGATTATAAATGGATCGATTTTTTTGATTTCCATTGGAGATTAGGAATAGATGGACTTTCTATAGGACCCATTTTATTAACAGGATTTATCACTACTTTAGCGACTTTAGCGGCTTGGCCAGTTACTCGAGATTCTAGATTATTCCATTTTCTCATGTTAGCAATGTACAGTGGTCAAATTGGATCATTTTCGTCTCGGGACCTTTTACTTTTTTTCATCATGTGGGAGTTAGAATTAATTCCTGTTTATCTACTTCTAGCCATGTGGGGAGGAAAGAAACGTCTGTACTCAGCTACTAAATTTATTTTGTACACGGCAGGGGGTTCTATTTTTCTCTTAATGGGAGTTTTGGGTCTTGCTTTATATGGTTCTAATGAACCAACATTAAATTTTGAAACATCAGTTAATCAATCATATCCTGTTATTTTAGAAATAATCTTCTATATTGGATTTTTTATTGCTTTTGCTGTCAAATCGCCCATTATCCCCCTACACACATGGTTACCAGATACCCATGGAGAAGCACATTACAGTACTTGTATGCTTCTAGCCGGAATCTTATTAAAAATGGGAGCGTATGGATTAATTCGAATCAATATGGAATTATTACCTCATGCCCATTCTCTATTTTCTCCTTGGTTGATGATAATAGGTACAATACAAATAATCTACGCAGCTTCAACATCTCTTGGCCAACGGAATTTAAAAAAAAGAATAGCCTATTCCTCTGTCTCTCATATGGGTTTCATAATTATAGGAATTAGTTCTCTAACCGATACGGGACTTAATGGAGCCCTTTTACAAATAATATCTCATGGATTTATTGGTGCTGCACTTTTTTTCTTGGCGGGAACGACTTATGATAGACTCCGCCTTGTTTATCTTGACGAAATGGGCGGAATAGCTATTCCAATGCCAAAAATGTTCACGATGTTCAGTAGCTTTTCGATGGCTTCCCTTGCATTACCAGGTATGAGTGGTTTTGTTGCCGAATTGCTAGTATTTTTTGGAATAATTACCGGCCAAAAATATCTTTTAATTCCAAAACTACTAATTACTTTTGTAATGGCAATTGGAATTATATTAACTCCTATTTATTCATTATCTATGCCACGCCAGATGTTCTATGGATACAAGTTATTTAACGCTCCGAAGGATTCTTTTTTTGATTCTGGACCGCGAGAGTTATTTCTTTCGATCTCCATCTTTTTACCCGTCATAGGTATTGGTATATACCCCGATTTCGTTCTTTCATTAGCAATTGACAAGGTCGAAGTTATTCTATCTAGTTTTTTTTATAAATAATTGGATGACTTAAATAAAAAACCTATGTTTGTTTTTAAAAACATTCTTGGACAATAAAAAAAAGAAGACTTTTTTTCTTCTCTTAATTTAAGAATTAAGTAAAAACAATGAAATTGAACTACATATGATAGAAAACCGTGTGAATCAAATATTGTATTTATGATTCACACGGCCCCCATGCTGGTTCATACAATGCGTCGCCCGCTCTTGTATTTATAATAACTTGTCTTGAATTCAATTAAATGTTGATGGAAAAGAACCATAACTATGTAACCCTATTCCTAATAGATTGACCCCAAAATAGCATATCCAAATTATAAGAAAGCCTATAGACGCGACAATTGCAGAATTTGCACCTCGCAAATTTCTATTTGTTCGAGTATGTAAATAAATTGCAAATACGATCCAAGTAATAAATGCCCAAGTTTCTTTTGGGTCCCAATTCCAATATGACCCCCACGCTTCATTAGCCCATACCGCTCCCGAAAGGATTCCTATGGTTAAAAAAGTAAATCCTAAACTAATAACCCGATAACTCCAATAATCCAATTGTTGAATCAATTGGAACCTGTAATAATTTTTAGCAGAAAAAAACGAAGTATTTTGTAAAACATTTTCACCCAAGAAAAATGACTCGTTTAAAAAACCATTGCTCTATAAATATAAAAAAGCTTTCGGTTTTTGCGAAATGTAATCACTAGAAGTGCTACTGATAATAACGATCCACATAAAAGGGCTGCATAGCCCAATATCATCATACTTACGTGCATTATTAACCACTCCGATTGAAGAGCAGGTACTAATATTCCAGATTGGTGTATTTCAGTTAAAATACCTGAAGTAGCAAAACCTTGGGTCAAAATAGCACTTGGTCCAGTTATTTTACTTAAAATGAAAACATTTTTTTTGAAATACGGAATTATATGAATAAGGGAGAAACTCCATGAAAGGAAAATTAATGATTCATATAAATCGCTTAGTGGGAAATGTCCTGAAGAAATCCACCGAGTAACTAATAATCCTGTTATACAGAAAAAAGTCACTATTATGCCCTTTTCTGACGAATCGTATAGTTTTACAATTTCATCGACTAAAAGGGTTATCAAATGAATTGTAATTACAATTGAAACGATCGAAAAGGAAATGTGAGTTAATATATGCTCTAAGGTTGAAAATATCATAAAAAATCTTAAAAAATAAGAGTCCCTTAATTACATAATTCGAAAATGGAAATCGGGAATTGAATTCATTATAAGATCTATTTATCCTTTTTAGAAGATGGTCTGCCGCCACTCGGACTCGAACCGAGATGCATTAGCACTGCTTCCTAAGAGCAGCGTGTCTACCAATTTCACCATAGCGGCCTGTCTTGAACTCATAATAGCCTATGAATAAGCAATCGTCGAGATTGAGTAAGCTATTTTAGTTTAGTAATGATTCAAATGGATCAATAACAATAAAAAGTTGTTCAAATAGGAATTTGAGGTTGAAGGTTCATTATTTTCGATTTGAGTTTAGAGTCTTAGTTTTTTTTTTTATTTAACCTGGGACTTTCCTATATTTTATGCTTTCCTCGAATTCGACTCTTGTAACTAAACCGTTCTATACTAAATTAAGGAATAGAGTGAAAAAAAAATTTTGTTTTCATTGTTTAAGCAGCAATTTCTTATTTTTTTTTTCGAAATCTAAAATAAAACAAAAAAGGTATTTTGACGACAAAATAGAAAGAAAAGAACCCATTTTGTATCGCTCAAAATTACAATTAGTCATACAAAATTTTATTAATCAATTTTCTCTATTGGGTTAAGGGCAAGATATATATGGGGGTCTATATAATAATTCAGAGAAA